TAATAAATCACTTAATGAAAGTAGATTATCTTTCCATTCATTTTCATTTCGAAAATTCCATAATCCCTTCCCGAACCAAACATGAATCTTTCGATTCATTTGGCTCTCACGCTCAATTACTTATCAATTACTTAATTGATAGAGAATTCATTCCCATACATATAGATACACATATACTATATATATATATATATTTCGCGTAATGAGCCTATCCTCTCCCTCTTTTATCTATTCTTATTTTAATTAAAATATTGATCTCTACTCATATTTCACAATATTGAAACTGATCAATAATTATAATCCAAGACTACAATATTCGGAGGATTCTTCTGACAAAAATATATCAAATATAGAAATATATCAATCAAATATATTTGTTTGTATAATATAGAATTTAGAATTAATAGAAAATTTCTAATGTTTAATTTTGTAATTGTCAGCAAAGTTGTTTCTTTTTTTTTTCTTTCAAATCCAAAGAATTCTTCTAACTTTATACATAGGTCATCAATTCAGCATTGTAAAAAAGGCTCAAATCATTTTATCGATATGAGTGTTTTATATCGAAAAAGATTCGAACCATTCGTTTTGATTTCTGTATTGTCTAAAAAAAATTCTTTATTTTATAAACTATGTATTTCTAAACTAAACATAGTAGTAGAAAGAGTACCATGCTGCATCTGAACTTCAAACAGTTTGGCTTTAACCATATTAACGGTCCCAGATTATTGGTTAATAGAGAATCAGAGTCGATATACCAATGAATGAATCACGAAATGCTATGGTTCTAAAATAGGATTTTTGAATTGATTCAGAAGTAATTCGTGGGATGATGCACTCTTTTCCTTCCTAGCTCGAACAAAAAAAGTGCAGCTGGGTGGATCCAGCCTATTCTTGAAATAAACAACTCGCACACACTCCCTTTCCAAAAAAGATCAATACACCAAGCACTACGCTTAGATTTATTGGATTTGTTGCAAAAATATCAGTATTAAACCCGAAACTCCCGGCAGATGGCCAGTGACCCAAGGAAACGAAAGAATCGGTTACATTTTTCATATGATCTCCTATTTTGTTTTATGTGGACTAAAAAAAAGAACTCTGTCTCTTTTTGTATTCTATCACTTTCAATTCTTTTTCTATTTTTCCTTTCTATTTCTATATTGATTTTATTCATTTTAATTGAGCTATAAAGAATCAAAAATGGATTCTATTTCTATAGAAATGTATTTTTTTTTTTCAATTACAAAAAAATACCAAAAAGAATTATCATTATTAGATTTAGGGACCAAGTCTCATGTCAATAGCGAAAAACCTCATTTGTTGAAATACTCCTGAAATAAAAAAAAGGCTTTACTTTGAACTAAGAAAAGGGGTAAGGAAGGAGGCAAGTTGGTGCGGTAATTCCTCATCCTCAAATAAATCCTTCCCATAGATTATTGTCCAACGAAAAAGGAATTGTAGGAGTGAAATCTTGATATACTTTAAAAAAGCAAGGGGTAAGTCTTAATCCATAAAAAAAATACAGAATTCTCGTATTTATAGGACTAAACAAAGGGATTGGCAAATAAAAGGGCCAATGCTACAACCAGACCATAAATAGTTAAGGCTTCCATAAAAGCCAAACTAAGCAATAAAGTACCGCGTATTTTTCCTTCCGCCTCGGGCTGTCTTGCAATACCTTCTACAGCTTGTCCCGCAGCAGTGCCTTGACCAACCCCAGGCCCAATAGAAGCAAGTCCTACAGCTAACCCAGCAGCAATAACGGAAGCGGCAGAAATCAATGGATTCATGATAAATTCCTCGCACGAAAATAAAGAAAAAGAAATAGTTAATGATACAATCATTCAATGAGTTTTGGCTTAATTATTCCGTCGCTAAGATTCAACCAGCTGAAGTAACTAAAAACTTCGAATTGAGAATTGAAGTAATAATAGTTATTATTGAACTTTCAGAAAGAACTATTTCCATATCTCTTTTTTAGTTCCTATCCAAAGGATTTTTGTGAATGCATACATACACCCTTTACCCGTCCACTTCTGTTTTCCAAACCATTATTTGAATTTTCCATTATTTGTCTTTAGTTTATTTCATATATTTATTTTATTGATTCAATTTCGAATCAAAGACGAAACAGAAGAACTCCTATTGGAATCCCTATCTAAATATACAACAGTCCGATGCGATAGATTAGATCTATCTTGAGTTCATATATAACTAGTTAATATCTAATATCACATATACACGTCTTTCTTTCATAATAGAAACCAACTACTCTACTTCTATCTTAGCTTCAATCAGATTCTTAAATCTTAAAGGATACGCAAGAGTTAGTGTATAGCCATTAATTTACATATACCTAATTCTAACCCCTTTCCTAAAAAATAACATTTTTTTTTAATCTCGTTTGTTGTAAATTCGTCTCTTCCTTTTTTATCATTATCTCACATGGATCTAATTTGAATTAATGAATTCATCAGACCGAATCGTTGCATAGAAAAAAAATAACAAAGAGTATTTAATTGAGCTAAATTCATGCAATTTATTATTTATAAAAATTGGATTTTGGTCAATCATTGAATTGAATGAAATCGACTGAACTGGGAATCATTCTATAGAACATCCTTTTTAAACTCACCCACCATAAATTGATACCACAAAAATTCCTATTCAATATAGGACTCAAAATATTGAAATTGAATAAACAAAACAATTAATGTAAAGAGAGAATTTTAGGAAAAAGATCTTTTCGATCTCTTTCCCTTTTTTTATTAGACTTTAAAATTCATTTACTAATAGTAATCGCTGAATCTTTTTTGCTATTACTTTAGATTTAGATACTTTCTTTTTTTATTTATGTTGCCTAAGCATAAGCAAATTCTCTTGTTGAGTTGGGCATTCATTGCTTGATTGGACGGACTGAGTTACAAAAAAAAACTAGACTCTTTCAAAAACTCGTCAATGATGACCCTCCATGGATTCGCCTATATAAGCCGCAGCTAAAGTTGCAAAAATAAGAGCTTGAATCCCACTTGTAAATAATCCAAGGAACATCACAGGTATAGGAACTACTAAAGGTACTAAAGAAACAAGAACAAGAACTACTAATTCATCGGCTAATATATTCCCGAAAAGTCGAAAACTAAGCGATAAGGGCTTTGTGAAATCTTCTAAAATGTTAATGGGTAAAAGAATTGGAGTTGGTTGAATGTATTTACTAAAATACCTTAATCCTTTTTTTGAAATACCCGCATAGAAATATGCTACTGACGTGAGTAAAGCTAAAGCAACAGTAGTATTTATATCATTCGTGGGTGCGGCTAACTCTCCATGAGGTAATTCTATGATTTTCCAAGGTAAAAGGGCACCCGACCAATTAGAAACAAAAATAAATAGAAACATAGTTCCAATAAAAGGAACCCATGGACCATACTCTTCCCCAATCTGAGTTTTGGTCACGTCTCGAATGAATTCAAGAACATATTCGAAGAAATTTTGACCGTCAGTTGGAATAGTTTGTGGATTCCGAACAGCGAGAACAGCGGAACCTAATAAGATAGCAATTACAACCCAAGAAGTCATAAGTACTTGGGCATGGACTTGGAAACCCCCTATTTGCCAATAGAAATGCTGGCCGACTTCCACACTAGAGATATCATATAACCCCATTAGTGTGTTGATGGAACATGATATAACATTCATATTGTCCTCTGACAGAAATATAACTTTACTTAAAATAATAAAGAATTATTTTGATTCAACCCTTTCCTTTTAAACCTTTTAAACTTGACCACTCAACTTGTATATTTTGTATACCAACTAAACTAATCACACAATATTGACACAGTCTGTTTTTTATCTCTTTTGTACGATTCGGGAATAATATCCGACTCCACAAATCTATATCTATGGAGTTCAAAAATAGAATAATTTATTTATCTTATTATTAATCACGGATTTCGTATATAGCTAGAACGGCCCTCGCAAATTGCGAATACTAATTTATTAAAAATTAATCGAATTGAAGCTAGAGCGTCATCATTTGCTGGAATCGAAATATCTGCGAGATCGGGATCACAATTTGTATCAATTAAACAAACTGTTGGAATTCCCAAAGTGATACACTCCCGAAGAGCCGTATGTTCTTCTTGCTGCTCAACTATGATTACAATATCAGGCAATTCCGTCATATATTGAATCCCGCCCAGATATGTTTGCAAACGAGATAATTGTCTCTTCAACATAGCTGTATCTCTTTTCGGAAGACGGTTCAGTCTCCCCGTTTTTTGTTCCATTCTCAAGTCCCTGAGCTTATGAAGTCGCGTTTCTGTAGTGGACCAATTTGTTAACATACCACCAAGCCATTTTTTATTAACATAATGACACCGAGCCTTTATTGCAGCCCGCGCTACGGAATCAGCTGCTTTATTTTTGGTACCAACAATTAAAAATTGTTTTCCCTTACTTGCTGCATCAAAAACTAAATCACAAGCTTCTGATAAAAAACGAGCAGTTCTAGTGAGATTTGTAATATGAATACCTTTATGCTTTGCATAGATATAGGGCGCCATTCGCGGATTCCATTTCCTAGTACCATGACCAAAATGAACTCCTGCTTCCAGCATCTCTTCCAAATTTATGTTCCAATATCTTCTTACCATTTCTCCCCACACTTCCTCTCTCTCTTTTTATGAATAATAAAAGAGAGACGAGGCACCTTGAAATAAATAATTGTTCCGATGGAACCTTCTCTTCTACCGGAACTTGGTCGTTTATAAACCAGCCAAGCCATTACTTTCTATTCATAATTTTCTTTATTACATTAATTTATTAATTATTTTATTTATTAAGTAGTTAACAAATCAAATGACCAGAACAAATCAAACATCAAACAAATAGTAAAAAGGACGAATCCGCTTTCTCTTTCTTATGCTAAGTTAAAAATCATTAAATCCTATAAAAGATCGATCTGATGTACTATATAAATATAAATTCTTTGAAAT